TTTATAGGAATTCTCTTGTTGAGACCCTCTGAATCAATTGAAACCTCAGATTCATACTAGAACCACGATGTTGAATAAAGTTCCCAAGCCAAAAGGTTTTCTGAGTAAGAACCATTTGATCATCACCACTTATTCAATTAATAGATTAATTGAATAAAATAAAAATATAAAATAAATAAATAAAAATTAGGAATTTTATTTGTCCATTGGTCAAAATAAACAAATAAACAGAAACATAATTTTTAAGGAAGAAAACCCTTTCGATTTATACTGATAAATCTTTGAAATTTCTTTTTTTTTTTTTATCCAGTCGCGAGGTCTAAATAGTAGTTATGAATCATAGTTCAAATATTTCTCGATCTATTCCATATATTACGTGCTCCAGATAAAAAAATTAATATCCGACGAAGCAGAACTTATCTCTCTCAAGATGACAGACCCATTCTCTGTACTAATCAATAGGATCAATTATAACAAGTCACACACTCATATTCCGGAAATACAGAAACAAAGGAATTTCACGATCGAACTGCCAAAATGGCCTAGAAATCTGAGTCCTAAGTAATTCATTTTGGATTGAAAAGCCAGGACTTTCTTATTTTTATGGACCTAATTCATTGAAATTCCATCCAGTAAAACGGAAGAATTATAAATCTCCAAAATAATAGATAGGAATACCGCAAATAGAGCCATTGCGACCCCCATCAAAGGGGTAGTTCCCCACCCAGGGGCTACTTTACCATATTCTGAATTCAATGGTTTCAATAAATTCCCTACATTAGTTCGTCTTGGACCAGATCTAGAACTATCCTCAATGGTTTGTGTAGCCATAAATCCTATTGCATTGGTTGAAATTGGTTGACTTTGTATACTATTCCGTTGTAAATAAAGGATCTTATCATAGATCCGATATTTTTAAATTTGATAATAATGGAAACAGCAACCTTAGTTGCCATCTTTATATCTGGTTTACTTGTAAGTTTTACCGGGTACGCCTTATATACCGCTTTTGGGCAACCCTCTCAACAACTAAGAGATCCATTCGAGGAACACGGGGACTAGTTGAAGTAAAGTAATGAGCCTCCCAATATGGGAGGCTCATTACTTTACTTCCATTTAGACCTTACTTCCATTTAGATAAAGATAATATAAGATAATGAAAAATCATTTCGCCTTTTTAGTCGGAACCTTAGGTGGCTCTCGAAAAAATATTGCGAAAAAAATTATTCCTAGAGTCGAGACTAAGAGAAATGTATAAACCAATGCTTCCATAAATTCGATCGTGGTTTACAATTATAGCTTCCACACCTGTTCATTTGGGATCATTTCCCAGATTAAGAAAGGACAAGAGTCAAAAGCCCAAAAGTCAAAGAAAGGGCGGTGATTCAAATCAAGATTTATCTGGTACTTACTCTATGTCAAAGTGAAATAATAAAAATACAATAGAGGCACAAGAGCAGTGTTGTATCAGACGACTTGTCTCCTTGTAGTTGGATCTCCAAGTTTTTGGAATGCTCCAAATTCCACTTGAGCATCCAAATCTGGGTCAATACCAGCAAAAACATCTCTGAACAAGGTTCTAGCACCATGCCAAATATGTCCGAAAAAGAAGAGCAAAGCAAACGAAGCATGTCCAAAAGTGAACCAACCCCTTGGGCTGCTACGAAAAACACCATCTGATTTCAAAGTAGCGCGATCTAATTCAAAAATTTCACCCAATTGAGCACGTCTAGCATATTTTTTCACAGTAGCAGGATCACTATAACTGACTCCATCGAGTTCGCCACCATAGAACTCAACAGTTACGCCTACTTGTTCGACACTATACTTAGATTCTGCCCTTCTAAACGGAACATCAGCTCTTACAATTCCGTCTCCGTCTACCAAAACTACTGGAAATGTTTCAAAAAAAGTAGGCATACGGCGTACAAAAAGCTCACGCCCTTCTTTATCTCTAAAAATGGGATGTCCTAACCATCCAACAGCTATTCCATCCCCATTGTCCATCGAGCCCGCTCTAAATAAACCTCCTTTTGCTGGATTATTGCCAATGTAATCATAAAAAGCTAATTTTTCGGGAATTTTAGACCAAGCTTCTGATAAACTCTTATTTTCGTCTAGTCCGGCACCAACCCTTCGATATATTTCTTGCTGGAAGTAGCCTTGATCCCATTGATAACGAGTGGGACCAAATAATTCGATTGGGGTAGTTGCGGAGCCATACCACATAGTTCCAGCAACAACAAAAGCTGCAAAAAAGACAGCAGCAATACTACTGGAAAGGACAGTTTCAATATTACCCATACGTAATCCTTTGTATAGGCGTTGGGGAGGGCGGACACTAAGATGGAATAGGCCCGCTAATATGCCCAATGTACCCGCTGCAATATGATGAGAGGCTATTCCTCCCGGAACAAAAGGATCAAAACCTTCTACCCCCCACGCAGGATTTACAGATTGGACTTTTCCGGTTAGTCCATAAGGATCAGACACCCATATTCCAGGACCATACAAGCCTGTTACATGAAATGCACCAAATCCAAAGCAAGCTAATCCTGAAAGAAATAAATGAATTCCAAAAATCTTGGGCAAATCCAAAGAAGGTTTTCCTGTACGTTCATCAGAGAATATTTCTAGATCCCAATATACCCAATGCCAGATAGCCGCCAAGAAGCACAAACCAGAAAACACAATGTGTGCCCCGGCCACACCCTCGTAACTCCAAATACCCGGATTCGTTATAGTCCCCCCTGTGATACTCCAGCCGCCCCACGAATTGGTTATTCCTAAACGAGTCATGAAGGGTATAACGAACATACCCTGTCTCCACATTGGATCAAGAACGGGGTCAGAGGGATCAAAAACGGCTAATTCATATAGAGCCATTGAACCGGCCCAACCAGCAACGAGAGCTGTATGCATTATATGTACAGAAATCAACCGACCGGGATCATTCAATACGACGGTATGAACACGATACCAAGGCAAACCCATGGAAATACCCCTTTATCAAAGAAAAATAGACACTATGTAACTTTATTGCATTTGGAAAAGACTATGATATGGACCTCTCCCTTTCAGTGGATTATTTCGGAAGAAGGGTTCATATTTATTGAATTCCATTTCGTTGGGAATAATGGAACAATTCTGTTCATAGGAACAAAGATAAGCAGATCTATTCTATACCCGATAAGTATCAATACGCAATGGGGATTGGTCCCATTTTCTATGAGCGAATGCGTAGATACTTGTTCATCATTCGAAGAGCCCGAACCATTTGTAAGAATTTTTCCTTATTAATTTCGTCTTACTATTTCGTAATATCTAGGGATAAAAGGATAAAAACATTACGTTTCCACATCAAAGTAAAATATAGTACTTAACCCCCTTTCTTTCAGTTGATGCCTATTGGTGTTCCAAAAGTACCTTTTCGGAGTCCTGGAGAGGAAGATGCAATTTGGGTTGACGTATAGTGCGACTTGTCAGACATATTGGGTCATATGGGATTTCCCCGTTCTCTCCCCCGATCGAGATACCCTCTGTTTCGCCCAAAAAAGATTGTTTGAACCATCAAGAATTTGGAGCGTGAAATGCAATTACATTTTAAGGGGATCGAAATCAATATTAATATTATCAATTAGCAAAATTTATGGTTGGCTTGGAGGGATCAATCCAATAAAATGAAGTATCCAGGCTCCGTTCAGAAAATACCCAATTGGTAATATATGTATGATTACCACTTGTACCATAAGTGATTACTTGATAGCATATGGGCGATCTCAAACTGCCAATCAATGAAATAATATTATGACTACATCGCGTATTTGTTGTAAGAAAAGCACGAAATGAATTGAAAAAAAAAGTAAAGTGGTATTGGGAACATTTGTCCTATATGTGCAAATTGAAATCGGGCGGATCTTTACCCGGAGTAGAACATAAACCTAAAAAAATTGAGGAGGCCATTCAGGAACAAGAAAATTACATCGCAATTTGGATTAGATTTCGATGAAACAATATATCAATGAGAGGTTAATTCGATAAGTTTTGTGGATTCTTTTATTTTTTACAGAAAGAAAAAAAATATTTATAAAAAAAATCGAAGAAAAAGCCCCTTCATTAGGAGGTAAAAAAGTCCTACTATAAAAAAAAAAAGGAAAGCGGGGTGGAATCAACACATTGATTCTTTTTTTTTGAACCGTATGCATCCAAAGGCGCGTGTACGGTTCCTAAGGGATAAAATTTTGTCCTAATCAACCGACTTCATCGAGAAAGATTACTTTTTTTAGGTCAAGAAGTTGATAGCGAGATCTCAAACCAACTTATTGGCCTGATGGTATATCTCAGTATAGAGGATGAGACCAGAGATCTTTATTTGTTTATAAACTCCCCCGGCGGGTGGGTAATACCTGGAGTCGCAATTTATGATACTATGCAATTTGTGCCACCAGATGTGCATACAATATGCATGGGATTAGCCGCTTCAATGGGATCTTTCATCCTGGTCGGAGGAGAAATTACGAAACGTATAGCATTCCCTCACGCTTGGCGCCAATGAGTTTTTTATTTGAGAGAAAAAAGAAGACTATGCCTTCGCGATATTTAATATAAAATATAAATAAGAATTTATTTTAAGATAATATTTAAGTAATAATAGCATGGCACTTCGAGTTTGATATGAACAAACCATTATTGTTTTTTCATAACATGGGATTGTATATCGGACGAGTAATATGAGACAAGACAAAGGGTATTTATTATTGGATCTTATCTATCTGGGCTTCATTTCAGCGTCACAAACCTTTTTTTCACGACAAAAAAGTATCTTTCCAATATTTATGGTATGAAATAATACTCAAATGATCAAATGAAAAAAACAAGATAATTTACTTAATTTTCTTTTCTTTTTATACTTATTCTTTCTTATTTTTCTTATTTGATCGGATCAAAAAGAAACTTTGGGATTGCTGAATCATATATGAGATAAATCATAAATATAGAAAGCAACGGAACCATCATAGTATTTTTGAACCCCCCGAAAAGAAGGGTGGTAAATGGATCACTTAACGATTCGATTTTGGTCTGCTGGATCCTATTTCATTTTTTTACGAACGTAAAAAGTCCATTGTGGAGCCGTATGCAATGCACAAAAAATGCCTGTACGGTTTTTCAATTATATATATTTTATTCTTGTTATTCTTTATCTTTTTCCCTAGTCCAATCAATCGTACGAGATCGCGGAAACATTCATTATGTTATATCATCAGGGTAATGATCCATCAACCTGCGAGTTCTTTTTATGAGGCACAAACAGGAGAATTTGTCCTAGAAGCGGAAGAACTTCTGAAACTCCGCGAAACCCTCACAAGGGTTTATGTACAAAGAACGGGTAACCCCTTATGGGTTGTATCCGAAGACATGGAAAGGGACGTTTTTATGTCAGCAACAGAAGCCCAAGCTCATGGAATTGTTGATCTGGTAGCGATCGAAAATGCCGGGGATTTCACGTAAATCCGCGATTCCATTTCGAATCATAATTTGCATGAATCTAAATTGAATATGAATATTTTATCTGCTTAAGTAAAAAAAAAAACAAAATAGAAAGAATTCATAATCATCTGGTTAGGATTGATCTAAACCAGCCCATTTTCTATACGATTAAGTATGCCAACTATTAAACAACTTATTAGAAACACAAGACAGCCAATAAAAAATGTAACAAAATCCCCCGCTCTTCGGGGATGTCCTCAGCGTCGAGGAACATGTACTCGGGTGTATGTGCGACCCGTTCAGATCATGAGCCGGAACAAAATAAAAAGTATAAATTTTTCCAGTATCAATGACCGGTACCAATGAATAGGATGGAAGAATTCCAATCGATATAGAAAAAAACCTCCATTGCATTGCGTATCAAATTTATGGTTTCTATTGGTGCAAATCCAATCACCTCAGTTGGAGATGAAAAGCAATTCCCCAGTGGTAGCAAATGGTTATCCATTAAGCGGGGGAAATCATATTTAAGAAGCAAAAAAGATTATGCTCCTACTCTTGCAAGAACGGACTATACAGGGTCAGCTACCTAGCCAACCTTTGTAATTAAATACCGTTACTGTATGGGTAGATCTCGTTGTGAAAAGACCTAGTACTGGACAATTCATGGGTAGAGTCAAAGAAGGTGAACTGTACAAGTTACTAATAACATTGATTAATGGTGGAAAGGGCTCCGGTGTATAGAGAGGACCTCACCGTTTAAGAAGTAGCCATAGAAACGATGGAACCCACTATTTATCCATTTACCTTTACGTTTTATTGATACTTTATACTATACTCAACTTTAGTTACAATTGACTCTTTTTTTTGTTGTAGTATCAATACAATTTCTTATTTCGAGGTTAAATGCCTGGAAAAATGGTGGTTGGGAAGGTCATAGTAGCAAAGGCCATTGGAATTTTTTTTTATACATCGGAAGAATCCGTTTTGTTATTAATAGACCAGGAAAGGGAAAAAGAATGACTGAAAGAAAATAAATAAATTAGTTATTCATCAAAGTTTCATTTTATTCAATGACCAGAATTAGACGAGGGTATATAGCTCGGAGACGTAGAATAAAAATTCGTTTATTTGCATCAACCTTTCGAGGGACTCATTCAAGACTTACTCGAAATACTATTCAACAGAAAATGAGAGCCTTGAGTTCTGCTCATCGGGATAGGGGCAGGCAAAAGAGAAATTTTCGTCGTTTGTGGATTACTCGGATAAATGCAGCAATTCGTGAGATTGGGGTATCCCATAGTTATAGCAGAGCTATACATGATCTGTATAAGAGGCCGTTGCTTCTTAATCGTAAAATACTTGCACAAATAGCCATATCAAATAAAAATTGTCTTTACATGATTTCCAATCAGATCCTTAAATAAGGAGATTAGAAGGAATCCACTGTAATGATTTAAACGGGGCCCCGGAGAATGAGCTCCGGGAAGGTAGAGTAGAAATATTAATATAAAATAAATATAAATAAGAGAAATCAAAAAAAAAAGAAGAAATTTTTGCTTATGATGTGACAATCCAATCGGGGATTTTCAAATTTTTCGAACAAAAAAAATCTGAGTTGGGGTTCATATTGAAATTTTGATTCAAGTGCAATTGAGGAATAGCCTATCTATCTATTTACTATTTATTTCTAATTCGAGGACCCGTGGTTCTAGGAGTCGATTCAGTTCTCTCAAATTGTTTCTCGTTATTAAGAAAGGGTAACAAAGATAAAATACGAGCTTGCTTTATAGCAATAGTAATTAATCGTTGTTGTTTCAAAGTCAATCTATTCACTCGTCTAGATAATATTTTTCCTTGTTCACTAATAAATCGACTAATTAAACTCATGTTTCTATAATCAATTCGATCCCCCGATCCAATTGGGGGCAAACGCCTACGAAAAGATCGCTTGGATTTAAGAAAAAGTCGCTTGGATTTATCCATGGTTTATTCCTTATTAAATCTTATTTCTTAATTCGAATTTCATTTGTGATCCTACCGAAATAGGCTTGGTTTTTTTTTTATTGAATTTTATTTATATATTTTTATATTTTATGTATTTATATATTATTATGTAATTATGTAATTTATTGCTGTTCCTTGGAGGGGTTACAAGCGCGTTACATTTTCTTTATTTCTTTATCTCCCCATGAATCGTATGCTTGTAACAATAAGAACAAAATTTTCTCAATTCCAATCGACTAGGCGTATTGTGTCGATTCTTTTGAGTAATATATCTGGAAATGCCCCGCGATTCCTTATTAATATCGTTTCGGACACAACTGTTACATTCCAAAATAACCTTTACTCTGACATTTTTACTCTTGGCCATAACCCCCCCCCTTTTTTTTATTCACTCAACTCTTATATTTTTGAAACGAAAAAGAAAATAAAGAAGTTGCTGACTCGAAACCCAATTCTTAAATACTAATACTTCAACTTCATTTCAATCAAATCAATAGAGAATATAAGTAATACGATGATTTCTAACTATACTTTCTAACTATCAATTATTTTATATTATAGTATTTTATTTTAGTATCTTGTATGCGTTTGTTGTCCGCGACCTTTATTTTTATTATTTAATTTACTTTACATTTTTGTTCTCCCTCTATTAATTTTTTGTTCTCCCTCTATTAATATTAATTCATCGTGAACCCGAGTTTCGTTGCGGATGAATCTTCTTTGTTTGATTATTTCTCTTTCCTTCTTTTTTATCCTAAAAAACTGACAGAAAGCACAAAACAAAAAGGGTTAGTCACAGATAATTTATTCTATCTATAATCTTTCTTCATCCCCAACTAGAATGAAAAAAAGGGGAATGTTAACGCATCTGGGAATAAACGATTAATCTCTATCAATAGGCCTGCTAAAGACCCGAACCATAGAGTGCTTAACACAGGTGCCACGGAGAGATACGTTTTTATATCTCGCATTGAAAATCCTCCTTTTTTTTTGTAATACATATATGATCAGATACACATGTCGTTAAGGATCACTTGTATTTGTACGCGGAATCCCTAACTCAAATGAATATATATAATATAACAAACAATCCCCTGGTTGACTCTATTTTACTTTCTTTACAACAGAAAAAAGTGTCCACTTACTTTCTTTTCTGAACATTACATTTTACCGATTTATATTATATATTTATATTATATATATTTGTATTTGATTCTTTTATTATATGTTATATTGTTATATGAGAATATGAGAGGAAAAAGAAATGAGAAGAGAAATTGTATTGTATATCAATGGGGGAAATCAAGATGTGGAAAACAAGATGGGGATTCTCTACAATGACACTATCTATGGTCCAATTGAAAGGGATGTAGCGCAGCTTGGTAGCGCGTTTGTTTTGGGTACAAAATGTCACGGGTTCAAATCCTGTCATCCCTATCTATTACTTCTCCCATCCATGTGCAGTAATGAAGGATCTGTTGAGATCAATAAAAATTAGACATACATAATGCTTTATGATACTATATGTATCCAAAGTGGGGGTTACAAATAAAATTCTTTTATTTACATATAGCCCTTTATATATATTGGGATAAGAAAGAAAGCGCTCTTAGTTCAGTTCGGTAGAACGCGGGTCTCCAAAACCCGATGTCGTAGGTTCAAATCCTACAGAGCGTGCTTCTGTTCTTCTTGGGTCGAATTACAAGTAAATAACTTTACTAATTAGAACTAATTAGAGCAGCAACCCGAATTTGACCTCCTCCTTTCTTTAATCCGCAGGAGGTCAATAAAAAAAGAGATGTTATTTAAAAAGAGACGAGCTCTTACTTAATCAAAGGTCCAACTGATCACCCCGTCTGTATTGCAAATACGCAGTTACGAATAACCCAGCCAAAGTAATAGGAATTAGGCCTAACACGATTCCAAATAGTAAAACTTCAATCATTTTTTTTTTATTTTTTTTTAAAGGTAGGTAAAAAAGGGGGGGGGTAATATCGATCTCTAAATAGTAATCCAAATCGCCCACGAATCTCAATAACCAAGAATTACAATTTATATGGGAAGGAACTCTGGACTACCTGGATATCTCACAAAAACATTTTTATGAATTCTTCATTCAATCAATTTCAAATAAGTCGTATCTTGCTCAGACCAATAAATAGAGCTGAAGTTATAGTTAAAGCCGCCAGTAGAAAACCGAAATAACTAGTTATAGTAGGCATGAAGGAACTAAATGGGATACGTTCTATTTATACATATGTTTATTTATGAAACACTTACCTAAGTTTTTTATCTTGAAAAATAAAATAGCAAGATAGATAATAAAAAGACCAATTGACAAAATGAGTCCCAATTGAATTGAAAGCTTTTGATTTCATTAATATTAATAAAGGAATGTCAAAATAACATGGAACTTTGTTTATAAATAAATTCAAAAATGAAACTCTCTTTAAAATTTAAAATTAAATGAAATCAAATCCTATTTTCAATCATTTATATTTTCAAT